ATCTATCGAGAATATCAGAATCCGCAGAATCCGCCCAAGCCGGCTTACTGATAGGATGCCCCGATACGTTACAAAATTTTGCTTTAGCCAATGACCCAACCAAAGGAATTATTGGGACTATAGTGTCAAACTTATTAATAGCAATATCTATAATAAATGAATTTTCTAACAGTTGACTCCTTATCACAGAAGGCTTTAGCCGTACACTTAAAAGATGGCCCAGAAAATCGAGGGAATGCTTGGACAATTGGTTTATAGAAATCCTATCCGGTTGAGACCAGAAGTCAAAATTACATTGCCAGAAATTTACAAGGTAATACTTCCATTTTTTCATCAGAAGGGGAGTTCCCTTTGAAGCCAGAATAGATTTTCCTTGATATCTGACATAATGCATGAAAGGATCCTTGAACACCCAGAGGATGGTCTGAAAATCATTACGAAAAACTGCTAAAAATTTTTCTATTTTTCGATAAAAATATGTTCGCTCAAGAAAAGATCTATAAGATGCTGGTCGTAAATGAGCAGATTGTTTACGGAGAAAAACAAATACGGATTCGCATTCATATACATGAAAATTATATAGGAACAAGAAAAATCTTTGATTCTCGTTTGAAAAAGGGGAAGTGTATTTATTTTTTTGAGTAAGAGTAATAAGATTATTCCAATTATGATATTCGTAGAGATAGAATCGCAATAAATGCAAAGAGGGGGTATCCTGTATCCAACAGCGAAGGGGTTGAACCAAAAGTTCCAGATGGATGGGGTAGGGTATTAGTATATCTAACACATGATTTAAATGTACTAATTTATCCTCTAAAAAAGGAAATGTTGAATGAATTGATCGTAAATTATGAGATTTTGCTATTTCTTTCCCTTCTGGGGAAGCTACTAATCGTAGTGAAAATGGAATTTCCACAATGACTGCAAAACCCTCTGATATTTTTTTAGAATAAAAATTCTTCTTATGATCAACAAATTGATTTTGGTTAGAATCATTATCAAAATGAAAACGAATCAAACGCTTCTGTTGATACATTTGAGTAATTAAACGTTTCGCAATTAGTGAACTGGATTTATTGTCATAACCTAAATTTTCGATAGGTTCATAAAGAACCGATCTATTTAACCCATGATCATGAGCGAGTGCATAAATATACTCCTGAAATAGAAGTGGATATAAGAAGTCTTGTTGTCGAGATCTATCTATTTGTAAATATCCTTGTAATTCTTCCATTGAAAATTAGATTTGAACCGAAGACCGAAGGTTTCTTGGGGTATCATACATAGTGCGATACAGTCAAAACAAGGTATATAGTCAGAATAGGTACCTTGGAGGCATATAAGCTAATCAACGAATTCTCTTTTCCTTTTTTTCTATCCAATCGGTTTGTGTTCGTTATTAGGATAGAAAAATAGGTGGAAATATTTTATTTTTGCAACCCGATCGCTCTTTTGACTTTAGAATAAATTCTGTTTATCAATATACCGCTTCTTTTACACATTCGTCTCCACTCTAAAAGAGTGATATAGTTAATAGTTAGGATTCATAAAAAAAAATAGGGAATCCACTTATTATGGTTATTAAGAGAGAGAACCCTTTCCCGCATCGGTACTAATTTATTTCTAACGTCTAATTAGATCGGGAAATCATTCGAATTAAGAATAGAAGCTCGTTGCTTTTTGTTTCCTATAATTGGAGCCTTAATGGCTCTATCCATTTATTCACTCGACCTATTATTTTTTTGTACCGCTCTAAGTATAAGACTTCAAACAAGATTTTGTACTGATCCGGTAAAGATGAAGTACTCTTAGAGTTCTTTAATATCAATATATAATAATAATACGACATGCTGTTTTTTCCATTCGTTCCCTTTCAGGATCAGTCGTGGTCTTACAAACTCTACCAACGGTATGGACGAATTCGTTTCTTCATCCAAATGTGTAAAAGATTCTAGCCGCACTTAAAAGCCGAGTACTCTACCGTTGAGTTAGCAACCCGAATTTCTGTAGTTTTGGTGTGTAGATACGATCGGAATAAAAAAATAAAGAGATTGGCTTGCACGACCCCATAGATATGATATTTCTTGTGTCACATCAAATTAAACTAACCCATCTTTTACATGGCATAAAGTAAAAAAAAATCAAACATATTTATGGGTCGGAGATAAATAGATCTATTTATCCACAATCAAATTATATTTATTCAATACACTATTGTCAATATGAACGTTGAGAAAACAAAAGAAAATAAAGTTAAATAAAAAGGGACTTGTTTGTGTTGGATTGACACTACATAGACAATAAAAGAGTTCGGATGGATAAAAGAAATTAAGTATAAAGTTAAGAATAAGAAGAAAATCTCGAGTTTATCCAATATCCCTAAAGTTACAATAAAAAAGCAAGCTCAGCTTGCTTTTTTGCGGAGTCTCAACAAAAACCACCCAATTGAGGTGAGAATAATTCAAAAATTTTATAGATCCTCCTAGTTCGTGTTCGTCTCTTCACTTCATCTTTTTTCTACCCTTCGCATATCACTTATAAAAAAGTTTTGTCGGTAGTTATTTTTATTTTCTATAATATGAGATCCTTTGGGAGCAATAAATAGAGAAAATAAAAATAGTAAATAGGATTAAGATTAAGGTATGAATAGAGCAAGAATCTAGGAAAAAGGGCGGTAAATAAAATAGCGAAGAAAAAATTACACAAAGCTAGCTCGCTCCATCTTTTTAAAATATTTTTTAAATTTTCATATTTTTTTTTTTTTCTATTTCAAAAATTTCATTTCGTTTAATTAATGCATAATGCGAAGTTCTTTAAAAATTTCTGACTTCCTTGAAATATCATAAACAGTTCCTGTAGGTTGAGCGCCCTTTTCAAGAAAATATAGAATAGCGGGAACATTTAAATAAGTTTGATTTTTTATCGGATCATAAAAACCCACTTTCCGAAGATCCCTTCCTTCTCTTCGGGATCGCACATCAATTGCAACGATTCGATAGATAGCTCATTGGGATAGATGTAAATGAACAATGCCCCCCTTAGAAACGTATAGGAGGTTTTCTCCTCGTACGGCTCAAGAAAGAATGATTCGAATTTATGTATATTATAATTATAACAAATAGATCCATAAAATCATTGGATATGATTTGATTCGTTTTTTCTTCGTCCCGCTTCCTCCCAAAAATCATTCGTACTTATAACTCAAGTTGGATAATTCTCAAAGAGTTAAAAGGAAACTCTTTAAGGCCCTAGCATTTCGTTTATTGAGTTGTCTCTAACCTCCTTTTTGTCTCATTTAGAATAGAATAAGATTTTTGTTTAATTCCCTACCCACTGTTGAGACAATCGAAAATGGTGTTTTCTTGTTACGGGATCTTTTATCTTTGTTTTGAATCATTGGGTTTAGACATTACTTCGGTGATCTTTAATCGTCTCAAAACGGCAGCAACATACCTTTTGTGATTTCTTTCTCTCGAAGAATCATACGAATGGTCGATTCCCGTGCGATACACTTTAATTATCGAAATGAAATAGTTTTTTGAATTCCAACAAAATCTCCTGTTGGGCCTGAAACTTTTGTTGAAATTGGATCCTTTCAATTTCTCTATCGAAGATATACTTACGAAGTTGGAATAACTTATTGATTAACACTAACCCTAGATCCTTGCCTCTGAGAAATGAATCAATCATTTATTCTCGAGCTTCATTGTGTACTATTTACTTACAACCCAACTAAAACTAAATAGGGTTTTAGTAGAACAGACCAAATTATGTCGAGTCAAGAGCACCCTATATTCCTATAAAAAAATGATGGATGTAAAAAATCCACAGCCGATCATGTCCTTCAAGTCGCACGTTGCTTTCTACCACATCGTTTTAAACGAAGTTTTACCATAACACTCCTCTCGTTTCATTTGGAACAGGTATGAAATTGATTCAATAGGGAATCATGAATAGTCATTGGCTCAATCAAAACATAGTAATCAATACTTTACTTTTTCCAAATGGTATAATTTATCCGGAGAAGTCTCAACGCGAATTCCTTTTTTTAATCCTATATTTTATGAATGAAACAAACAATACTCGTTTTAAGGATCAACAGAGAATTAGTACCCTATTTTTTACTTTAGAGATGGGTAAGCCAGGGGCTTTTTCTTTACATTTCGATTCAGAATGCAGCATTGAAAATTGAAATAAATATAGGAGTTAAAGTTTATCTAAGTAAGTAACTTCAATTAATAGGAATATGAGCCAGACATGCATACGCTAAGCGGCCCATCCTTTTTTTTTTTTTTTAATTTTATTATACATTGATCGCAAATAGATTTAGTTACATCTGCATGTCATTGGCACTCGATTCGATTTATGATAAAGAAAAGGAAGATATGATTCATCATTATAAATTCTAAATCAAAAAAAAAAATAAGGAATCACAGCGGATTCACCATTACACTCTTAAATATTAAATATTAAGAATATGAGATTGTTTAAAGAAAACAATCTTTAATTATGATAAAATCGGAATGCTCTGGGACGGAAGGATTCGAACCTCCGAGTCGCGGGACCAAAACCCGTTGCCTTACCGCTTGGCTACGCCCCATTTTTATTCAACACTAATAAACACTAATATCGGTATTGGTTATTCGTCAATTCCCACCCAAACATCTATGGAATCCATTAGATTGTTGCTAGGATTTAACGCACGTAGTTGTAAAATTCAACTAAATTTATTGATCATTACATAGAATTCAATTAAGATATTGTATGAAAGTATGATTCCTTCTATTTTCGTGCGAGAATTGAAGGATTTTTGATTGGGTGCGTAAAACAAGCAGGATTTTTTCTGTCCACTTTCCTAAATTTTCCCTTATATCGATAACTCAATCAAAATACAATTATCTCCAAGAATGAAATGTTTGTTATGCTTAATATCTTTAGTTTAATCTGTATCTGTCTTAATTCTGCCCTTCATTCGAGTGGTTTTTTCTTTGCTAAATTACCCGAGGCTTACGCTTTTTTCAATCCAATCGTAGATATTATGCCAGTCATACCGGTGCTCTTTTTGCTCTTAGCCCTTGTTTGGCAAGCTGCTGTAAGTTTTCGATAAGATCCTTAATACTGTCCTACAAATACTCAGGATTTATTCACTAAAAAAAGATTCTACCAATTGATAAGATCAGATATTTCTTACATTATGAACCATCAATTCAAACATGGAATTTCTTGGTTGGATCGGGGCGATGAATCTGAATCCTCTCATTTCCTCATTTTGACCTTCAACTTCCAGTGAACAAGAAACTATAAGGGTCCCCCACAATAACTAATTGTGAGTATGAAAGAGAATTTTGATACCGAAAGAATCTTATTATTATTAGAATTAGAAATGAATTTCTACAAATTATTTCTTTATCTCTAAACCATTTCATTTTTTGGTTTGGTGTAAAAATAGAATATGTGGTATAAAAATTGATAATCTATTCCCTTTATTCCCCAAAAAATGATCTTATCTTGGAGATTGTGTAATGCTTACTCTCAAACTCTTCGTTTACACAGTAGTGATTTTCTTTGTTTCTCTCTTTATCTTTGGATTCCTATCTAATGATCCAGGGCGTAATCCTGGGCGTGAGGAATAAAAAAAAGAAAGGATTTTCTCGTTGTTTGATTTATTAATTTGAATTTTCTTATGATTTTCTCTATTCCAGATATCGAATATTGAACTATGATAAAATAAAGAAGGTCTCGAGGTTTTTTGAATTCGAAAGAAAAGATCAAGTCATCAGAAGGAACGGAAAGAGAGGGATTCGAACCCTCGGTACGAAGAACCCGTACAACGGATTAGCAATCCGCCGCTTTAGTCCACTCAGCCATCTCTCCCAATTGAAAAAGGATAATTACTATGTTACCCATGAAGTAAAGTAAAGAAAAACTTTTTCTTTACTTTCGATATATTATATACAAAAAAAAATTATCCGTTTATCGGCAATTCAATTCTAATTCCGTTTAGATACGAGAATATCTCCAATAGAAAAAAAAAGAGTTAAAGAAAACCTTTTTGATTTCATCTGAAAGGTTCGTCCTTTCTTTTATTCCCCTGCCTGGCCTGGTAAGTACCGAGCCAGGCCATTTATCGTTTTGCTCTACTAAATCATTGAGTAAGGGATTTCTCTTGAATTTGAAAACAAAAATACTTGTTATTGAAGCAAGAACCTTAAGAACAGGGGCTATTTTAATGTCTTATGCTTCTGATTATTTCCTTTTCCTTTTATTTTCTCGGTTTGGAAGAAAAAATAGCTCTATGGAGTGGATTCTTGCAAAATTTCTTGTTATGCAATAGTTCTATCGGAACAAGCCTGCTATCCCCCAACACAAGAAGGACCTCATTATTTCAACAGGCCCCTATCTCATTAAGTTTCCCCAGTAAAACACCTGAGCACTCTAATTTTCAATTAAAAGGATTTTGTCCTTTCCTTTTATTTTATTTTTTACATATAGTAATGCTCTTGTTCGACAAATGGTCCATTTATATACAATAATCACAATGTTGCGGGTATAGTTTAGTGGTAAAAGTGTGATTCGTTCTATTAACAACTTAAATAGTTAAGGGGTCTTTCGGTTTTATTAATATTCCGTTCCGATTAAAAACTTTATTTCTTAGAAAGGATTTAATCCTTTACCTCTCAATAACCCATTTGAGGAAGAATATCCATTTTCGTGATTTGTACCCAAGGGTCAATTATCAATTTGAACATTGGAGTATGGAATCACGAAGCATAATTGTTTTTTGAGTTGTATCAATACTTACAATTGAATGAGTATGAGTAAAGAATCCATGGAGGAAGATACAAAAGTGTACTTCTAATCGTAACTAGATCTTCAATTTTTTGTCGAGGTTGAAGCGAAATAGCTATTAAACGATGGCTTTGGTTTACTAAAGCCATCGACATATTATATTGTTTCAGCTCGGGTGGAAACAAAATTTTCTTTCCTCAAGATTCAAGCAAGTAGAAATAGAGAACGAAGTAACTAGAAGGATTTTTAAAATTCCCCTCTTCTATAGGGATCATCTAGAAAGCGAGTTGTTTTGGATGCATTCATACAGAAAAGCGGACATAGATGTTATGCGTAGAATTTTTTTATTTCGTTTATGGCTTAGATTTTGGAATCCATCCATCTTCCATACCATCTTCCATAAAGGAGCCGAATGAAATCAAAGTTTCATGTTCGGTTTTGAATTAGAGACGTTAAAAATGATGAATTGACGTCGACTATAACCCCTAGCCTTCCAAGCTAACGATGCGGGTTCGATTCCCGCTACCCGCTCCATATTAATTATGATAATGATGCGTATATCCTTAATGTGAAGAAATGTAAATACGCATCTTTATTCCCTAATATTTCTCAGATACAATCTGATTTTTTTTTTCAAAATATTAAGATAGAGATAGGAAAGGGAAACAAATTCGTAAAGAAAAAAAATTGGATTGGAAATAAAAGCGTCCA